GTTTGTGTAGCTTAACGCAAAGCAAAGCACTGAAAATGCTTAGATGGACTTTAATGTGTTCCGCAAGCATAAAGGTTTGGTCCTGGCCTTACTGTTAATTTTTATTAAACCTACACATGCAAGTTTCCGCAATCCAGTGAGTACGCCCTTTTAACTTGTCTAGAGCATAAAGGAGCTGGTATCAGGCACACTCGATTGAGCAGCCCATGACACCTTGTCCAACCACACCCCCACGGGTTACAGCAGTGACTAACATTGAGCTATAAACGAAAGTTTGACTAAATTATAATAAACAAGGGTTGGTAAATCTCGTGCCAGCCACCGCGGTCATACGATTAACCCAAATTAACAGAAAAACGGCGTAAAGGGTGTTTAAGCATAAACCTTGCAATAAAGTTAAAGCTCAACTACGCTGTAATACGCCACAGTTGATATTAAAATAAGCAACTTACGTGACTTTATTAACGCTGAAGACACTAAAACTAAGGTACAAACTGGGATTAGAGACCCCACTATGCTTAGTCGTAAACCTAGGTAATTAAATAACAAAATTACTCGCCAGAGAACTACTAGCTACTGCTTAAAACTCAAAGGACTTGGCGGTGCCCTAGACCCTCCTAGAGGAGCCTGTTCTATAATCGATAAACCCCGATAGACCTCACCCCTCCTCGCTCAACAGTCTATATACCGCCATCGTCAGCTCACCCCAATAGGGCTTAAAAGTGAGCAAAATCATCAAACCATAAAAACGTTAGGTCAAGGTGTAGCATATGGAGGGGGAAGTGATGGGCTACATTTTCTATACTAGAACATAACGGATTGTCTACTGAAATAAAGACATGAAGGAGGATTTAGTAGTAAATTAAGAATAGAGAGCTTAATTGAAATAGGCAATAGGGTGCGTACACACCGCCCGTCACCCTCCTCGATAGAGTAACTCTTTATACCTAATTAGAATACGCCAAAAAGAGGAGAAAAGTCGTAACATGGTAAGTGTACTGGAAAGTGCACTTGGATAATCAAAATGTAGCTTAATTAAAGCATTTAGCTTACACCTAAAAGATTTCAGCTAATCCTGACCATTTTGAGCTAGATCTAGTCCTAACAATTCAATACTAAACTATTCATCATATCTACAAAACATTCACTTAAGTCTTAGTATAGGTGATAGAACAGACAAACTCCTAGGCACAATAGAGAAAGTACCGTGAGGGAACGTTGAAAGATTCCATCCTGTAAGCAATAAAAAGCAAAGACTTCACCTTCTACCTTTTGCATAATGATTTAGCTAGTCTAACCGGACAAAACGAATTTAAGCCCGCCTTCCCGAAATTAAGTGAGCTATTGTAGAACAGTTAATAGAACGAACTCGTCTGTGTAGCAAAACAGTGAGATGATTTTACAATAGGGGTGAAAAGCCAATCGAACTTAATGATAGCTGGTTGTCCAAAAAATGAATTTAAGTTCAACTTTAAATTTAACTTAAGTACTTTTAAACACCATTTAAATTTAAATGTTATTCAAAAGAGGGACAACTCTTTTGATATGTAGACAAACTTTTATAGAGGATAATGGAATTTACACAACACATTGTAGGCCTAAAAGCAGCCATCAACTAAGAAAGCGTTAAAGCTCAAACTTATCTAATATTTAATACCCACAATCTATCAAAATCCCTAATTACATATTGGACAATTCTATAACTACTTAGAAGATATAATGCTAATATGAGTAACCTGAATTTATTCTCCTTGCACAAGCATAAATACAGATCGGAATAACCGCTTACACTTAACCAAATAAATAACTAAATCCATACACTAGCAGTCTATTACACACTTTGTTAGCCCAACCCAGGTGTGCATACAAAGGAAAGATTAAAAGGAATAAAAGGAACTCGGCAAATACGAACCCCGCCTGTTTACCAAAAACATCACCTCTAGCATTAACCAGTATTAGAGGCACTGCCTGCCCGGTGAGTTATGACTTTAACGGCCGCGGTATCCTGACCGTGCAAAGGTAGCATAATCACTTGTCTTTTAATTGGAGACTAGTATGAATGGCATCACGAGGGCTCGACTGTCTCTTATTCCTAATCAGTGAAATTGACCTCCCCGTGCAGAGGCGGGGATATCTATACAAGACGAGAAGACCCTGTGGAGCTTAAGACACATAACTCAACAAATACAAATATTCAACCTACTGGAATAAACTGTATATCTAACTGAGTAATTGTCTTTGGTTGGGGTGACCTCGGAGCATAAAATAACCTCCGAATGATTATAACCTAGATCAACTAATCCAAGTGTAATAATACCAGTAATTGACCCATAATTTGATCAACGGAACAAGTTACCCCAGGGATAACAGCGCAATCCTATTTGAGAGCCCATATCGAAAATTAGGGTTTACGACCTCGATGTTGGATCAGGACATCCAAATGGTGCAACCGCTATTAAAGGTTCGTTTGTTCAACGATTAAAGTCCTACGTGATCTGAGTTCAGACCGGAGAAATCCAGGTCGGTTTCTATCTGTAAATTAATTTCTCCCAGTACGAAAGGACAAGAGAAATAGGGCCAACACCACTAACAAGCCCTAAAACTAACATATGAATCAATCTAAATATATTAATTTAACTAATTCATACCCAAGATCAGGGTTATTAAGATGGCAGAGCTGGTAATTGCATAAAGTTTAAGCCTTTACTCTCAGAGGTTCAAGCCCTCTTCTTAATAAATGTTTACAATTAACCTTTTAATCTATATTATCCCCATCTTACTAGCAGTAGCCTTCCTTACACTTATTGAACGAAAGATATTAGGTTACATACAATTCCGAAAAGGACCAAACATTGTAGGCCCTTACGGCCTCTTACAACCATTCGCTGATGCCGTAAAATTATTCACAAAAGAGCCTCTTCGACCACTAACTTCCTCTATCTCAATCTTTATTATTGCCCCTATTTTAGCTCTCACTATTGCCCTCACAATTTGAACCCCCTTACCTATACCTAACACCCTTTTAGATCTAAATCTCGGACTTATTTTCATTCTCTCCCTATCCGGGTTATCAGTCTACTCAATCCTATGATCAGGTTGAGCTTCCAATTCAAAGTATGCTTTAATTGGGGCATTACGAGCAGTCGCACAGACTATTTCATATGAAGTCTCTTTAGCCATTATTTTATTATCTATTATACTAATTAACGGGTCATTCACACTAAAAACCCTATCAATCACCCAAGAAAACCTCTGACTAATTATTACAACATGGCCTCTCGCCATAATATGATACATCTCTACACTAGCAGAGACAAACCGAGCACCTTTTGATCTGACTGAAGGAGAATCTGAGCTAGTATCAGGATTTAATGTAGAATATGCTGCTGGTCCCTTCGCTATATTTTTTCTAGCAGAATATGCTAACATCATCGCTATAAACGCCATCACAACTATTCTATTCTTAGGCCCTTCATTAACACCAAACCTATCCCACCTAAATACACTATCATTTATACTAAAAACACTACTCCTCACTATAGTCTTCTTATGAGTACGGGCATCATACCCCCGATTTCGCTATGACCAACTAATACATCTCCTATGAAAAAATTTCTTACCTATAACTTTAGCAATATGCCTATGATTTATTTCTTTACCAATTGCTCTATCTTGCATTCCTCCACAATTATAGAAATATGTCTGATAAAAGAATTATCTTGATAGGATAAAAAATAGAGGTGAAAGCCCCCTTATTTCTAGGACAACAGGACTCGAACCTACACCGAAGAGCTCAAAACCCTTCGTGCTTCCATTACACTATATCCTAGTAAGGTCAGCTAAATAAGCTATCGGGCCCATACCCCGAAAATGTTGGTTCACACCCTCCCATACTAATGTCCCCTTACGTACTTATAATCCTAACACTAAGCCTCTTCATCGGAACTTGCCTGACTATTTTCAGTAACCACTGATTTACAGCCTGAATAGGATTAGAAATTAATACACTAGCCATCATCCCCTTAATAACAGCCCCAAATAACCCACGATCCACAGAAGCAGCTACAAAATATTTTCTTACACAAGCTACTGCTTCTATATTAATAATATTCGCTATCATTTATAATGCATGATCCACAAACCAATGAGCTCTACCTCAACTATCAGATGATTGAATCTCTCTTTTAATAACTGTAGCCTTAGCCATCAAATTAGGTCTTGCCCCTTTCCACTTTTGAGTCCCAGAAGTAACACAAGGAATTCCACTTCTAACAGGAATAATTCTACTAACATGACAAAAAATCGCCCCCACAGCTATTCTTTTCCAAATTGCACCCTATCTTAATATAAAATTTTTAGTTATCTTAGCAATCCTATCTACCCTAGTAGGTGGCTGAGGGGGACTTAACCAAACCCATCTACGAAAAATTCTAGCTTACTCCTCTATCGCTCACATAGGATGAATAATTATTATTGTCCAAATTAATCCAACCTTATCTATCTTCACTCTAACTATTTACGTGATAGCTACTCTAACCACATTCTTAACCCTCAACCTATCAAATAGCACCAAAATTAAATCCCTAGGAAACCTATGAAACAAATCAGCCACAGCAACCATTATTATCTTTCTTACTCTATTATCCTTAGGAGGCCTTCCACCTCTCACTGGCTTTATACCCAAATGACTTATCTTACAAGAACTAATTAATAACGGCAATATCATTACAGCTACAATAATAGCCCTTTCTGCCCTATTAAACCTTTTCTTTTACATACGACTTATTTACGCTTCTAGCCTAACTATATTCCCATCTATTAATAATTCCAAAATACAATGATACAACAACTCAATAAAAACCACCACATTAATTCCAACAGCCACAGTAATCTCTAGCCTCCTATTACCCTTGACCCCATTATTTGTCACGCTCTATTAACTAAGAACTACAAGACTTTATCTCGCATCAATCGAACGCAAATCGAACACTTTAATTAAGCTAAGTCCTCTAAATAAGCTCCGGCAACACTTAAGCTACTTCTTCGAATTTGCAATTCAACGTAATATATACTTCAGAGCCACTAAAGGCTTAGGTTCAAACTAGACCAAAGGCCTTCAAAGCCTTAAGCAAGTGTTAAATCACTTAGCCTTTGAAAACATCCAAAGACTCCCCGCCTTGTAAGAAAATAAAAGGCGGGGAGTCCCCGGGCAGTCTCAATAGATCACTTTTTTCCCCTAAACTGGAGGGTATTTATCCCACTACTTCTTAGTTAACAGCTAAGCGCCTTAACATTTGGCTTCAATTTATCAGATGGTAAAAAGAGATTCATCTCTGTCTTTGAATTTACAGTTCAACGCTTATCCTCAGCCATTTTACCTATGTTCGTTACTCGATGACTTTTCTCTACAAATCATAAAGACATCGGAACTCTTTACCTATTATTTGGGGCTTGAGCAGGTATAACTGGCACAGCATTAAGTCTTCTAATTCGAGCTGAACTCGGTCAGCCAGGTACTCTTATTGGTGATGATCAAATTTATAATGTTATCGTTACAGCCCATGCCTTTGTAATAATTTTCTTTATAGTAATACCCATTATGATTGGAGGTTTTGGTAACTGGTTAGTCCCTCTAATGATCGGGGCTCCTGATATAGCATTCCCTCGAATAAATAATATGAGTTTCTGACTGTTACCACCATCATTCTTACTTCTTTTAGCATCCTCAACCGTTGAAGCTGGTGCTGGGACCGGGTGAACAGTCTATCCTCCTTTAGCAGGCAACCTTGCCCACGCAGGAGCATCCGTTGATCTGGCTATTTTCTCCCTCCACTTAGCAGGAGTTTCATCTATTCTAGGCGCTATTAACTTTATTACCACTATTATTAACATAAAACCCCCTGCAATGTCTCAATATCAAACGCCTCTATTCGTTTGATCTGTGATAATTACAGCAGTTCTACTTCTACTCTCACTACCTGTTCTCGCAGCAGGCATCACAATATTACTAACTGACCGCAACCTTAATACAACATTTTTCGACCCTGCCGGTGGAGGTGATCCTATTCTATATCAACATCTGTTCTGATTTTTTGGTCACCCTGAAGTCTACATCCTAATCTTACCAGGGTTTGGTATAATCTCTCATATCGTTACTTACTATGCAGGTAAAAAAGAACCTTTTGGCTATATAGGAATAGTTTGAGCAATAATATCAATTGGCTTTCTAGGCTTTATTGTATGAGCTCACCATATATTCACTGTAGGACTAGATGTTGACACACGAGCATACTTTACATCAGCCACTATAATCATTGCAATCCCTACTGGCGTGAAAGTATTTAGCTGACTAGCTACACTACATGGAGGAAATATTAAATGATCTCCTGCAATATTATGAGCTTTAGGTTTTATTTTCCTTTTTACAATTGGTGGGTTAACAGGTATTGTTTTAGCTAACTCATCTTTAGATATTGTTTTACATGACACATATTATGTAGTAGCACATTTCCACTATGTTCTATCTATGGGCGCTGTTTTCGCAATTATAGGAGGCTTTGTCCACTGATTCCCTCTATTTACAGGTTACACACTAAATGATGTATGAGCAAAAATTCATTTTTCTATTATATTTGTAGGTGTAAACATAACCTTTTTCCCACAACATTTCCTAGGACTTTCTGGCATGCCTCGACGATACTCAGACTATCCAGATGCTTACACAGCATGAAACGTGTTATCTTCAATTGGCTCCTTTATCTCCCTCACAGCTGTTATTCTTATAGTATTTATTATTTGAGAGGCATTCGCATCTAAACGAGAAGTCTCTTCTGTAGAACTAACTACCACTAATATTGAATGACTTTATGGTTGTCCTCCACCATACCACACATTCGAACAGCCTGTACTCATTAAAGCTTAGACTAGCAAGAAAGGAAGGAATCGAACCCCCAAAAGTTGATTTCAAGTCAACCCCATAACCATTATGACTTTCTCCAAAAAAGATATTAGTAACAATAATTACATAACTTTGCCATAGTTAAATTATAGGTTTAACCCCTGTATATCTTATCATGCCATATCCTATACAGTTGGGCTTTCAAGATGCTACTTCTCCCATCATAGAAGAACTTACATATTTCCACGACCATACCCTTATAATTGTCTTCCTAATTAGCTCCTTAGTTTTATATGTACTGATACTCATGCTTACRACAAAACTCACACATACCAGCACTATAGATGCCCAAGAAATCGAAACTATTTGAACAATTATACCAGCAATCATTCTTGTCTTAATTGCCCTCCCCTCCCTTCGTATTCTCTACATAATAGATGAAATCTTTAACCCGTATCTTACAGTCAAAGCCATAGGTCATCAATGATACTGAAGCTACGAATATACTGATTATGAAGATCTATCTTTTGACTCATATATAGTACCGACCCAAGACTTAAACCCGGGACAATTACGATTACTAGAAGTTGACAATCGAGTGGTTCTCCCTATAGAACTCCCGATTCGAATGTTAATTTCATCAGAGGATGTACTCCATGCATGGGCAGTACCTTCCCTAGGACTAAAAGCTGATGCTGTACCTGGACGATTAAATCAATCCACCTTAACCTCCACTCGCCCTGGGGTTTACTTTGGTCAATGTTCAGAAATTTGCGGCTCCAACCACAGCTTTATACCAATTGTCCTAGAAATAACGACCTTAAAATATTTTGAAAATTGGTCGCATATAATGCAAACATCTTTGAATAACATAAATAGTACTTAAGTACTATAGAGTTTAACACTCCCTCAAAGCTATGCCTCAACTAAACACATCAGCATGATTTTACGTTGCCGGTCTAACTATCATTAATATTTTCTGCTTATTCCAACTCCAACTCGTTGGAATCGAAATAATTTATATTTATCCTCCAGAAGAAGTCCTCAAACTCCCAGAAATTCCATTTCCATGAGAGAAAAAATGAACGAAAATCTATTTGCCCCTTTCATCTGCCCTACTATTATAGGCATCTCTACTCTACCTATTATCATAATCTTTCCCTGTCTCCTTTTTACAACGCCTAAACGTTGACTCCCCAACCGAATTCAAATCTTACAAATCTGACTTATCCGACTAATTACTAAACAAATAATAACTATACATAACAATTTAGGCCGCACATGAACTCTTATACTTATAACCCTTATCTTATTTATTGCAACTACTAATCTTCTAGGACTTTTACCATATTCTTTCACTCCAACAACTCAACTCTCAATAAATATTAGCATAGCCATCCCCCTTTGGATAGGAACTGTAGTTTTAGGCTTCCGAAATAAACCTAAAGCCTCATTTGCCCACTTTCTACCACAAGGAACTCCTACACCTCTTGTCCCTATACTAATTATTATCGAAACTATTAGCCTTTTTATTCAGCCCTTAGCACTAGCAGTTCGACTAACAGCCAATATCACTGCTGGTCATCTATTAATTCATCTAATTAGCTCCGCTGCACTAACATTAATCTCTATCAACATTCTACTAACCTCAATTACATTTATTGTTCTTTTTCTTCTTACAATTTTAGAGTTAGCAGTAGCAATAATTCAAGCTTACGTCTTCACTCTACTAGTAAGCCTATATTTACATAATAATACATAGCTACCAGCACTATTGCAGTATATAAGCACACCTAATGACCCACCAAACCCATGCTTACCATATAGTAAACCCTAGTCCATGACCATTAACAGGAGCAATATCAGCATTCCTTCTCACTTCAGGCATAATTATATGATTTCATTTCCACTCTTCTCTGCTCCTCCTTATAGGACTTTCAACAATACTACTAACAATATATCAATGATGACGAGACATTGTGCGTGAAGGAACCTATCAAGGACATCACACCCCTGTAGTACAAAAAGGCCTACGATATGGCATAATCCTTTTTATTACATCAGAAGTTTTCTTTTTCCTAGGCTTTTTCTGAGCTTTCTATCACTCAAGTCTATCTCCTGCCCTTGAACTAGGCGGCTGTTGACCTCCTGTAGGAATTCACCCCCTTAATCCTTTAGAAGTACCACTATTAAACACAGCTATTCTTTTGGCTTCAGGTGTTTCTATTACATGAGCCCATCACAGCCTAATAGAAGGTAGCCGCAAACAAATAATTCAAGCCTTAATAATCACTATCGCTTTAGGACTATACTTTACAATTCTGCAAGCCACAGAATACTATGAAGCACCTTTTACTATCTCTGATGGAATCTATGGATCAACATTCTTTGTAGCAACTGGCTTTCATGGATTACATGTAATTATTGGCTCCTTATTCTTAATCGTATGCCTGATCCGACAACTTTTCTATCATTTTACATCAACACATCACTTTGGATTTGAAGCCGCAGCCTGATATTGACATTTCGTAGATGTAGTATGATTATTTCTGTATGTCTCAATCTATTGATGGGGATCTTATTTTTCTAGTATAATTAGTACTACTGATTTCCAATCATTAAGTTCTGGGTAAAACCAGAGAAAAATAATTAACCTAATATTAACCCTTATTATTAATACTGCCCTAGCAACCCTTGTAGTACTTATTGCCTTCTGACTACCACAACTATACTTATACTTAGAAAAGTCTAGTCCATACGAATGTGGATTTGACCCACTTGGCTCCGCCCGCCTTCCTTTTTCAATAAAATTTTTCCTAGTCGCTATTACATTTTTATTATTCGACCTAGAAATCGCCCTCCTCCTTCCCCTCCCCTGAGCTATCCAACTACCTACTACTAATACAATACTCATCTTGTCATATTCCATTATTATTCTGCTCACAGGAGGTCTCGCATATGAATGATTTCAAAAAGGTCTTGAGTGAACTGAATAGGTTTTTAATCTAATTAAGATAATTGATTTCGACTCAATAAATCATGGTTCTAACCCATGAATACCTTATGCTTGCCATCAACTTAAACCTAACTGTAGCCTTTATATTAGCTCTCACAGGAGTACTAGTCTATCGATCACATTTAATATCAACCCTTTTATGTTTAGAAGGAATAATATTATCCCTATTTATCCTCATAACACTTCTAATTGTCCATTTTCACATATTCTCCATATCCATAGCCCCATTAATCCTATTAGTCTTCTCAGCCTGCGAAGCAGGAGTGGGTCTAGCCCTATTAGTAAAAATCTCATCCACTCATGGTAATGATTATGTTCAAAACTTAAATCTATTACAATGCTAAAAATTCTTACTTCAACCTTCATACTTATTCCTCTAACATGATTCTCTAAAAAATCCTGACTATGAATTAACACCACCACACATAGCTTTATTATTAGTATTTGAAGCCTAACCCTATTTTATCACAGCTCTGACCTAGGTTATAATTATAATAATTCTTTCTCCTTAGATTCTTTATCAGGACCACTGCTTATTTTATCATGCTGACTACTTCCACTAATAATTATTGCTAGCCAAAGCCATCTGGCCCATGAACCTCTAGTACGAAAAAAAATCTATTTAACTATACTTATTATTCTACAACTCTCCCTAATTATAGCCTTTACTGCATCTGAACTAATTATATTCTATGTCCTATTTGAAACTACCCTAATCCCCACCCTTATTATAATTACACGTTGAGGAAATCAAAACGAACGACTTAATGCAGGTCTATATTTTCTTTTCTATACACTAGTAGGCTCTCTTCCCCTTCTAGTAGCTTTACTTTATATACACAATAATTTAGGCTCCCTTCACATACTTACTATAACACTGATGTCACCTCCCCTAGAAACTTCTATATCAACTTCCTTATTATGATATGCCTGTATGATAGCATTTATAGTTAAAATACCATTATACGGGCTCCATCTCTGATTACCTAAAGCTCACGTAGAAGCTCCTATTGCAGGTTCTATAGTCCTAGCTGCCATCCTACTAAAACTAGGAGGCTATGGCATCATACGAATCACAGCATTTACAGAACCAACTACATCAACTATATGTTATCCCTTTATAATCCTATCCTTATGGGGTATAATCATAACAAGCTCTATTTGTCTGCGACAAACAGACCTTAAATCCCTAATTGCATACTCCTCCGTCAGCCATATAGGCTTAGTTATTATTGCAGCCCTAATACAATCCCCTATAGGCTTTATAGGAGCTACTACACTAATAATCGCCCACGGTCTTACTTCATCAATACTTTTCTGTCTAGCTAATACAAATTATGAACGTATTCATAGTCGGACACTCATCCTCATCCGCGGATTACAAATAATTCTTCCACTCATATGTGCCTGATGACTACTAGCAAGCCTAGCAAACCTGGCTCAACCCCCTTCTATCAACCTCTTAGGGGAACTTCTAGTTATCATAACTTCATTTTCATGATCTAATTTTTCACTTATTTTACTAGGCACTAATACAGTTATTACAGCTATATATTCCTTATATATACTAATTACTTCTCAACGAGGTAAATTTACAAATCATACATATCCTATAAAACCAACCTTCACTCGGGAACATATTCTAATAATTTTACATCTTTTCCCACTACTCATAATCTCCATTTCCCCCAAATTTATTCTCGGTATTACATATTGCAAGCATAGTTTAACAAAAACACTAGATTGTGAATCTAAAATTAGAGGTTTGAACCCTCTTACATGCCTGAGAAAGTTACAAGAACTGCTAATCCTTGACACCATGTCTAACCCACATGGCTTTCTTACTTTTAAAGGATGGTAGTTATCCATTGGCCTTAGGAACCAAAAATTTTGGTGCAACTCCAAATAAAAGTAATTAACTATTTATTAAATACTTTCCTTCTTCTAACTATTATTATAATTACTTTTCCTCTAATGTACAACATACTTCTACCACACAAAACTAATAATTTCCCACTACTATGCAAATCCATAATTAAACTTGCCTTCTTCACCAGTCTCATACCATTAATTTTTTTTATTTGCTCTGGACAAGAATCTACAATTACAAACTGACAATGATTCTCTATAAATACATTTAACCTAACAATAAGCTTCAAACTAGATTATTTCTCTGTAATCTTTATTCCTGTAGCATTATACGTTACATGATCTATTTTAGAATTCTCAATCTGATATATACACTCTGATCCAAACATTCACCGATTTTTTAAATATTTAATCATTTTTTTATTTACTATAATTATCCTTGTATCCGCTAATAACCTACTCCAACTATTTGTAGGTTGAGAGGGAGTAGGCATTATATCATTCATACTTATTGGATGATGATTCGGGCGAACTGACGCTAATACCGCCGCTCTCCAAGCTGTACTATATAACCGAATTGGTGATATTGGATTTATGTTAGCTATAGCATGTCTAATAATCAACAATAACTCCTGAGAAATCCAACATATTTTTATAACAAATGTTGACACACTAACCCTTATTGGGATAATCCTCGCTGCAGCTGGGAAATCAGCCCAATTTGGCCTTCACCCATGATTACCCTCAGCCATAGAAGGTCCTACACCCGTATCAGCATTGCTTCACTCTAGTACTATAGTAGTTGCAGGCATTTTCCTACTAATTCGATTTAACCCCACAATACACAACAATCAAACAGCTTTAACTACTATACTATGCCTCGGAGGAATTACAACTTTATTCACTGCTATTTGTGCTATTACTCAAAACGACATTAAAAAAATTGTAGCTTTTTCTACATCAAGTCAATTAGGTTTAATAATAGTAGCCCTAGGCTTAAACCAACCATACCTAGCATTTTTACATATTTGCACACACGCCTTCTTTAAAGCAATATTATTCCTATGCTCAGGCTCTATTATCCATAACCTCAATGATGAACAAGATATCCGTAAAATGGGGGGACTGTTAATAATTCTTCCTATCACATCCTCAACAATCATGCTAGGCAGCCTTGCCCTCATAGGAACCCCATTTTTAGCAGGATTCTACTCAAAAGACGCTATTATTGAGACAATAAACGCATCATATGTAAACACCTGAGCCTTATGTATAACACTCATTGCTACTATACTTACAGCCTTTTATAGTTTACGAGTAATCCACTTTGTCCTATTAAACGAACCACGATTCTTACCCCTCTCCACTATAACTGAAAACAACCCAAATATAATTAACCCTATTATACGACTAGCCCTAGGAAGCATCCTAGCAGGTTTTCTTCTTACAACAAGTATTCCTCCCACCACAACCACTCCTATAACAATACCAACCATCTCAAAAATATCAGCCCTAGCAGTAACTATTACCGGTATTCTTATCTCAACTGAACTAAACTCATTAACTAACAAAATACCAATCATTCCTCTAATTCACACACACAACTTCTCAAACATGCTAGGGTACTTCACTTACATTTTCCATCGACTCAATCCTCTAGCAAATCTTCAAATAGGTCAACATATCGCTACCATACTCATTGATCTAGGATGATACGAAAAAACTGGACCAAAAGGCCAAGCTAGTTTACATGCTTCCATATCTTCCTCTATTACTTTAACTCAAAAAGGCCTCATTAAATACTACTTTCTTTCCTTCATAATTTCCATAACACTAGTTCTCTTAATTTTATAACTAAAGACCACGAATAACTTCTAAAACTACTAAAATAGTAATAAACAAAATTCACCCTAACAACACCATAGCCCAACCCCCACAACCATATAATAAAGATACCCCATTTCAATCTTGACCTAAACAATAATTACCTAACGAATCAAATAATTCAACAGCTATAACCATCTCAACCTCCCCAGACACTATTAATCAAACTATCTCTATTAATAAACTAAACAATAACATACTAAATGCCACTATATTACCCACTCAACTTTCAGGATATTCTTCAGTAGCTATCGCAGCAGTATAACCAAACACTACTAATATTCCTCCAAGATAAATTAAAAACACAATCAACCCCAAAAACGTACTATTTAAACTAACAACAATAGCACAACCCAAACCACCACTGATCACAAGACTTAAACCACCGTAAACGGGAGAAGGCTTAGAAGCAAACGCTACAAACCCAAAAATTAATATTAAAGACAAAACAAAAATAAGTATTATTTCCATTTTAGTTTTAGTATGGATTTAAACCATAACCTATGACCTGAAAAACCATTGTTGTAATTCAACTACAAAAACTAATGACTAACATACGAAAAAACCACCCTATTTTAAAAATTATTAATCACTCCTTTATTGATCTTCCTGCTCCTTCTAATATCTCTGCCTGATGAAACTTTGGATCTCTTCTAGGACTATGCCTTATTATCCAAATCCTTACAGGCTTATTTTTAGCTATACACTATACTTCAGACACACTTACTGCCTTCTCCTCCGTAGCCCATATCTGCCGAGATGTGAACCACGGTTGACTACTTCGCAACCTCCACGCTAACGGAGCTTCTATATTCTTTATATGCCTATTCTTACATGTAGGCCGAGGTATCTACTACGGATCATATCTCTATAAAGAAACATGAAACATTGGCGTTATTCTCCTTCTCACCGTAATAGCAACAGCATTTGTAGGATACGTTCTTCCTTGAGGCCAAATATCATTTTGAGGGGCTACGGTAATTACTAACCTACTATCTGCTATCCCTTACATTGGCACTACCCTAGCAGAATGAATCTGAGGCGGCTTTGCAGTCGATAAGGCAACTCTTACACGATTCTTTGCCTTCCATTTCATTTTACCGTTTATTATTATAGCATTAACCATTGTCCACCTATTGTTCCTCCATGAAACAGGATCTAACAACCCCTCAGGAATCAACCCTGACTCAGACAAAATTCCATTTCATCCTTATTACACTATCAAAGATACTCTAGGCTTCATATTCCTTATCCTAATGCTTCTGCTTCTAGCTCTCTTCTCTCCAGACTCATTAGGAGACCCTGACAATTTTTCACCTGCTAACCCACTAAATACACCTCCTCATATTAAACCAGAGTGATATTTCCTCTTCGCCTATGCCATTCTACGATCCATCCCTAATAAGCTAGGAGGAGTTATTGCCCTACTAATATCCATTTTAATTCTATTAATTATTCCACTTCTCCACACTGCCAATCAGCGAAGCATAATATTCCGCCCTGTATCTCAGACTCTATTCTGAATTCTTACCGCTAATCTAATTACACTTACTTGGATTGGTGGTCAACCCGTAGAAGAGCCATTCATCATTATTGGTCAACTAGCCTCCATGTCCTATTTTATATTAATTCTCGTTATAATGCCCCTAGCAGGACTATTCGAGAATTACATACTAAAACCTGAATGGAGAGTCCAAGTAATTTAATCAAAATACTGGCCTTGTAAGCCAACTATGAAGGTAAACCCCTTCCTAGGACCAATCAGGAAGAAGGCATTACGCCCCACCATCAACGCCCAAAGCCGATATTCTACTTAAACTACTTCCTGTAGATGCTTCCATTATTTTATTTTTTTTATTTTTATTTAAAATTTTAATTTATATACTATCTCAGTATTAAATTTTTTTCAAAATTTTTTATTTTAAATAAATATATCTTTATACATTTATATTAATGTATAAAGATATATTTATGTATATAGAGCATACATTTATATTCCCCTATAATATAAGCATGTACATATTAATCATATATTACTAGATACATTAAACTATTATATTGCTAACAATTAACATATACATTCATATCTTAACCTAAGTATAAATCATAATAGTACATAATACATAATATGTATAAGTTACATAATACATATAATGTTGGAGTACATAGACATTAATTCCATGGAACGGGATCATAAAGCTTTATCCTCAAGCAGATCACAACCATTAGGGGTACCTTTATCCCCAACTCACGAGAGATCAGCAACCCGCCATCCATAGACACAACATCCTTCAGAGCAGGCCCATAAAATGCGGATTAACCTTATTCTCTTTTACTGGCTACTGGTTCCTACTTCAGGTCCATTCATACCTACTTCAGCTAAACCATGCTTTTCGTAGAGGCATTTGTGATGGTAGCAATGCTGTTTGGCCTCATATCGCGGCATCTCCAGTGATTTCAACGGCATTAGGTAGTTTTTAATTTGGGGGTGGTTTATCAGCAGGGCGGGAGCCTGGGGGACGCCATTAAAAGTGCAGACTTACATAACAAGGCCAACGGCGTTTAATTATATAGACATTAAGTTAGGGATTAAGCTATTACATTAATTGATTTCCACATTGGGGTAAACGAATCAATGATGATTAAACATATAATTAATTAAGATAATATTTTAACATAAGTTGTTTAGATATGAATATTAATATTATAATTCAATTGGACGTAAACCATATAATCAATGATCGATAGACATATTTTATTAATTAATCTTATGACATGTCTTTATATTTCCCCCCCCCCCCCCGCGAATGTTACTTTCGACTAAGTGCAACAAATAACAAGGTGCTCGCAAACGGGTAGATGCATGTGTATGTGTGTATGTGTATGTGTATGTGTGTGTGTATGTGTATGTGTGTGTATGTGTGTATGTGTATGCGTATGTGTATGTGTGTGTGTATGTGTATGTGTGTGTGTATGTGTATGTGTATGTGTATGTGTGTGTGTGTATGTGTGTGTATGTGTGTATGTGTGTGCGTGCGTATTTCATAAAAACAATAAATATAAGTAAATTTATAAAAGTTTCTTACCACTAAACCCCCCTACCCCCCTTACTAAATTTTATCGCTTCCGTCAAACCCCAAAACCGGATGATAGGCCTTTAGCATGGTAATTAAATACCTAGAAGAAGTAGATTTTAAACCCATATAAGTAACAACCGACCCAACTAAAATCAATACACTATTAACCAAAACTTTTTACTACCGAATACTATAAAAAAGAAATCCTAATACTTTACCAATTAAATAAACCGCTTTCTGACCCAAATTTTAAATTTTCAAAATTTTCAAAATTTTCAAAATTTTCAAAATTTTCAAAATTTTCAAAATTTTTTCAAAAAAAAATTAATACTGACATAGTATACAAATTAAAAATTTTCAAAAATTTTCAAAAATTTTCAAAAATTTTCAAAAAAATTTAATTATCTAATAAACT